GACTAGCGTACTATTATTGTATCTCATTTTTTGTATACCATAATAGTACGCTATCTCCCTCCCTAGATGGAAGGACTGAGTTAGGATAGTCAGGATAGGAGTTCTACTTCTTGCTTTGAGACGTAGCTTCCCTCATGTAGTCATGTAATTGGTAGCTAGCCTTTCCTATCCTATTAGCTAGCTTGACTTCCTCTAGTAGCAGCGTCCTATTTTCTCTTTCTATTATTTATGTCACATAATAGTCCGGTCTTCCTGTCTATAGGGATGTAGCTTGCTTTCCTTCCTGTGCTTGTAGTGGCATAAGGAAGAGTTTTTTTCAGGTAGCTCTATGTTACTACGGTTGGTTCCGGGAGAAAGGACTTTCCCCTGAGGCAACTTGCTACTTTAGGGTTAGCTCAAGCTAGAACAAATAAGAAAAAATGAGATCTAACCAGCTGGTTGTTCCAGGAAGCTAAGATGGCTGCTATCGACGAGCTGAGGAGAGAGCAAGAGCTGCTACCTATTCTCCTAAAGGGTGAATTTGTAAGATGCCCTCTTTTTATTTGCCTGTCCTCTTTCTTACTAGGACTCCTAATTAGCATCCAACAGATCAATTCAATTTGAGGAGAATCTGTTGCAGTTCTTGTTCTTGGATGTGGGATAGCGCGCAATGGGGGCTTTGAGGGCTCTCCCCTCTGTCTCTTTCCCTCGTCTTGTTGTTCCTGTAAGCAAAGGAAGAAATCTAACTCCTATTCCTGCTATAAGAGATAGAGTAAGGCTTTCTTATGGTTATCTCCTCTTTGCATGAAGAAGACAATCTTATGAAGACGATGAAGACAATCATAACATTGTCTTCTGCCCCCCCGCTCCATGCTCATAGCATAGACCATCTAAGTGCTCACGGAGCTCCTCTAAGAAGGTAGCATCCCCCTCACTATCAATACCAATCCCCCTTTATCGATTTTAGGGGGAGTTTCTCAACCGTTTTCTCATTCCGACCCCTGCGGTCATAGCCAATTCTCAGGAGTATCCGCAGTTCACGCTTTACCTGCTCCCTTTTCGTTAGAAGGTCTTGTTCTTCTTCCGCCGAAAGTGGTGCAGGAGGGGCAGGCTCCGGCGAAGGAGCCGGGGGAAGGTTGAGATCGGGAAGCGGTCGGTTCGAAAGGTGAGAAGGAGCTGGTAGCGAAGGGGAAGGGGAAACCGATGATGTAGAAGAAGGCTGAATCGGGAGATTTTCTTCTTCTACATCATCCTCTGTTTCAGCTGTGGCAATATTGGCTGAAGCAGTTGGCAGATTTAGAGAGTAATAAGCTTGGTGATCCGGCAAAGGCTGTGTTTCAGCGGGGGTATTCTAAGACTCATATACCAATTCTCCTTTGACAATCCGGTCATGAAAAAGAGAGAGTCAAGCATGACAGAATTCCCAACTTGCTATGGTTCATTGACTAAGCTCATTCTTTTTATACTAAAAAAGTCTACCGGCTCTAAGACCGACAATAAATTCCTTTCGTCATCATACATCATAATCAGAATCAGGTCACGTTAAGGTCCCATTCGCTATCATAATGTCGAACCATTTTTCTGTATTAAACACATTCAAATAAAACTTCCTTCTCCGAGGTCTATTCTTTCTATGATTATTCCCTCCCCGAGGCGGTGTCTGATTTCTGTACCCCTTAGGCTGTTGGAAATCAAGCATTTCTTTCGGCTGGTCGATGGTGTACTTCTTTCTTTAACAACCTCTTTGAATTCCGTAGCTCTTTCGATCAGCTTCGAAAACTTGGTGATTCCAACCGGGACCAATGCACACCGCATATCATACTGCAGTCCTCTAACTAAAATGGCGACTCACTTTTCGATTAGAGCAGTTCGCCTTCTTGTTATCAAAAAGTCCCTGTCCCTCACTTCAAATGTAGACTCCCGTATTAATATATGAATCATATACAGAAAGTCAACAGCACACTTATTGTATTGGGGCCATGTCTCTTTCAAGAGGGTTCTCCCCGCCCCCTGCCAATATATATGGCAGAGGTTCCATGCTTTAGTCCTTTTTCTTTTCACTTTTTTGAGTTCGGGGCGCAGGTTCAGGCAAGCGACTTCCGTTTTCTCTATCTTACTAATAATAAGAAGGGGGTGGGGAAGAGCGAACTTTAAATCCATACATAGGAGTGCGTGAGAGCCTCCGCTAAGGAAAAGGATTGAATGCGCGTACCTCTGCGAGTGGCATCTCCTAGGCCTATGCTACGATCCGGGGATCTAAGCAAGGTGGCCTGATATGTACTTCCTTTTTGCCGGTTCATCAAACCGCACTCGCCCCCTTATTTGAGTTAGGGGCTTAATAGGCCGAGTAAGGGCCCATTCTGCCCTTTAGAGATAGGGGCGACCCAGCTAGTGCCATTTTTCTTTAAGGCGGAAAGTCCTACATATACCGACGGCTCCTTTTCTTAATACCAAAAGCGGAGCGGAAGGAGAACCGAGTGTCTTGTTTTTCGCACTTGGTTAAAACATTTTTTCAAGGGTGTGATGACTCACTCCGAGCCCCCTATAAACATAAAGGCAACCGAGAAAAAACTTTCTCCCTGACTCCCTACCCCATGCTCGGAAATTAGAAGCTATATGGGGGGCTATTCATTCCTCTTCTCGGAACTGAACTACTTTTTCTGCCTGAAGCACTTAGGGTGGGCCATGAGACCAAAAAGGACGACCTCTATCAATGTCAGCCAGGCCGTTCTCTCCATCCAGGTCGAGCAACTTCTAGTCTTGAATCTCTTTAAACATTATCGCTGCTTTACATTTTACATAAAAAACCTAAAATGGAATGAAATACGAGACGAGCGCGAGTTACGCCTCTTCCTGGGTCAAAGTTCATAGGACCCGCCTACTAGTGGAATTCAAAAGAGAGCTTGTTCCCGCCAACCCACGAAAATGGATAATTGGTCAAGAAAGCTCGAATGAGGAACGTGAAAAATTGATCAGGTGTTGAGCCTTGACGTCTTCGCTTGGCCTTACGAGGGCAGGGAGACTTTCGAGGATAATTGCAACACACTCTCCCACTCAAAGAAGGGTCCAAGCCATATCAACGAAAACAAAGGCATCTTCATCCGGATATCCAGGAGGCAATCTATGCAGAGGTTCCTCCATACCTACTTTCCATACATCCAACGGTAGAGGCGGGAGGAAAGGGAAGGCTTGGTAATCCCCCTAAAGAAAAAAGAGAAATCTCCTTTTTTGTATACCAACCTTCCTTTAAAACTGGATTAGATAGGCTTAGATAAGGGTTTGAAGAAAAGAAAAAAAGTTTCATGATTTATGGACTACTGAGCCCATATCCCCTCCAACCATCAAAATACGGAGGGAGATTGAAAAAGGGATAAGGGGTTTTGCGTTTGCATATAGCTCATAAAGTGATATTTTAGAATCTCACTAATAAACTACCTTCTTCTCTTTTTGTTTTTTACGCTTGTATAGAGCATTTTTTCATTTTTTGTCCTCCGATCATTGTCACTTCATGATCTTTTTTTTCAGGGATGTCTTCTTTAGTAGAGGTGCATCTTGATCTATTATGACACTATACCTTCCTATACCATATAATGCCGAGCGAGTATAATTCATTAGATTAATTCGAGGTTTTTTGGGGTGGCCTTGGTTGACCGTGGAGGAATTGAACTTCCCATTCTGTCCTTTCTCACCTTGTTCTTACCCATCTAGATGTTCCAGATGAAGAGCCAGATGGAAACGTTGAAGTAGCACAAGCAGTTCTATATCTTCCGGCAGCAGTTGATTGAGCAGGTTATTCTGTTGTTTTATATCGAGATCCTATCCCATAGCTAGCTAGCAGCACCTTTGACTAACAATACCTAAAGCAAAAGCAGCTATGAAAGAGGTTGGTCGAATAAAAGCACGAGTTCCGGTAGACCCCTACTAGTAAAGGGCAAGCCAGCATCTTGCCCGGATTGGGAAGCAGAGGTGGGGGGTTGTCAAGTTTGTTTTGGTTTGAAGTAGGGTAACTTTGCAGAACCTTTGCTTGCGCCCTATTTGAGACTAAGGCAGGTTTGGAGCCTTGTCCTATCCCCTTTATCAAATCCCTAGCTCTCTTCCTTAGTGCAACTGTCCTATTCCTACCATGGGAATTTCTATATTTCTTTTTTGTTTCATATCTATAGTTTCGGATATCAATCGTATATGAAGAAAGAGATTGTTGACCTTAGTAGACTAATCTATTCATTGGTAGGGCATTTCCTCCTGTGACCACCTTTCCTACCAAAAAGCTAACCCAACCAAATCCGGGTTTTTTCTAGACTAGACCTTCGGGATTTTTTTAGGGTTCATACATGCATTGATCCAGTCGAAGAACCTGCTCCAGAGCGACTACTCCGCCTAGCGTATCTTCCTGCCCGCCCGGGGTTCTCTCTGCTCGGTTTCACAATCAATCCCAGATCCATCTATTTGAGGGAGGTCAAATTCCGCGCTCTTCTAATTGCTTAGAAGGGTTCAAGAACCCCTTTACATCTAGGGCTCATCGAAGCCCTATTCTGTATATTCAGGAACAGGGCTATCAAATGGTCGACTGCGAAACCCATCAGGGTTAGAAATTCGTATACTTTAACCCTCTATCGGCGATCGTTCAACGGACTACTTTTGCGATGCCTGTCACATGAAGAAGCTCAGCAAGCCTTGCAAGAAGTACATGCTTTCCTAATAATAGGGGCATAGTAATAGTGGTTTGCTGGGTTGGTTTTGCTCTCTACCTTCTCACGGGGGGATGGAAACAAGAGAGGTCAACTGGAGTGGAAGCCAAACGACGGGGCCGAGAATCTGTGATCGATCCGAAGAACCACTGCCAGATACGATTCTGCTCCCCCTTCGTACTACCCAAAAATGAAATTCTTGCCCGGCTTTCTTTCGGCTTAAGAAGGCTGCGGTGAGAGTGAGGATCACTTCGGAACTCTAGGAGAATGGGCGTTTTAGGGCGGGATCTAAAAGCTCTCCAACGTGTTGCGGAGCCTTCGGCCGTGAGAGGA